CCAACTCATACTTGATCCGATTTCATTTTATTGGAATTGAGAGAATACCCCAAATGATTTTGACTTGACTTTTTTTGTTTCCGAAGGAACTAGCACTAGTTTGATGTGAACTAGTACTAGTTTGATGTGAACTTTTAGGAGTAATTCATCAAATTGGTTAGATCTAAAATAATAGCATACCCTTCATATGATCCCAATATACATATTGATATACATATGGATTCACCAACTTTACATTTTAGGCATCCAGCGCTCCTGATCTATTTGAAACTAGCTAGAATTCATTTACCCATAGATCATTTTCTGCAGGCATAAGAGCTTTTTCCTTTATGTTCGCCGGAAATCACATGTTATACCATATTTCCCGAAATAAATATCTGTGTTATGCTACAAGTCTAAGTTTCAAAAAAAAACGGATGAGGTTTTGTCCCCTCAGATCTAAACAATCTTGTTTTTTTGAACATAAAGAAATAAAGAAGCCATTGCCATTGCCGGAAATACTAGGCCTACTAAAGGCACAAAAATAGAGGGAAAATTGAAAGTTGTCATAAAAAGGGTACCTCGATTTACTATTTGTACCTGTTATTAGTTTTTTTTTTTAATATCATATTTTCTATTTATACTAATACTAATTATAATTAAGAATTGTAATTATTATGAATTCGTAGTTATTAGTAATTAATTCATAAATCCTCCAATTTGAAAATTCTTATTAGACTTATTAGAGAAGAGATATAAGTATCTATATATTCTAAATGAGTATATAGAATAAGTCCAAGGAATGGAGAACTAAATAAATGGACTTATTCATCTTTCTACAATTAGATCTTAGGTCACCAAAGAAAACTCCATTCTTATTTACTTTGATTCTGATAAGCTAACTACTTGTTTGCTACAAATAAAATAATGGAACTTAGTGCGCTCTACTTGATTGACGTGTAATTCAAAGGAAAGAAGCCGTGGAGCTTCAATAACTCACTCAGAACGTCTTTTAAAAGAGTACGTGGTACGATTAGGTCGAATAAGCCCTTATCGAATAAATATTCAGTCTCTTGTGAACCTTCGGGTACTGTTTGCTTCAATGTTTCTTCAATTACTCTTTTACCCGCAAATGCAATGTAGGAATTGGGTTCGGCAATAATGATATCTCCCAACATACCAAAACTAGCCGTTACCCCACCAGTAGTAGGAGATGTAAGGATTGATACATAAAAAAGCTTTTTATTGGATTGATAATCATATAAGGCAGACGAGATTTTAGCCATTTGCATCAAGCTCAAACTTCCTTCTTGCATGCGCGCCCCACCCGAAGCGCACACTATAATAAGAGGTAGAAATTGATTGGTAGCGTACTCAATCAAACGGGTGATTTTCTCCCCGACTACGGATCCCATACTGCCCCCCATAAACTGAAAATCCATAACCCCAATTGCTACAGGAATACCATTTAGTTGACCTACGCCTGTTTGAACAGCCTCAGTTAATCCTGTCTCTATTTGATAAGAATCAATACGATCTTTATAAGTCTTATCCTCCTCCTCCGAATCCCAACCCGAATCAATACCATCAGGCTGGTCCTCCGAATCCGAATCAATACCATCAGGCTGGTTCTCCGAATCCGAATCAATACCATCCTTATCTTTATCTTTATAAGGCTGGTCCTGCGAATCGAAATCATAATCCTCCGAATCTGAATCCGAATCAAAATCAGAATCACTGGGATCTTCTATATCAGCTTCACTGGGATCTCTAGTGAAGCTTTTTTTACTAAGGTCCTTCTGTCCATGAGATTCAATAGACTTAATAATAGACTTAATAATGGCCTCTATCTCTCTAGAGGCCTTATCAGATTCATCTTCCCATTCAATGGGATCTTCTAGATCCCATTGAATGGGATCTATAGAGACCATGTCTTCATCCATAGGATCCCAAGTACCGGGGTCGATCAAACCTTCGATTCTTTCTGAACTACTCATTTTCAAATGATATCCACATTGTTCACAAATATTCATTTTTGATTTAAAAATTCTCTTATAATTTAATGCATAACAATATTCGCATTGAACCCACAAATGCCTGTACTTTTTAGAGTAGTCTTGAGTGGAATCGGGATCATTATGATTAGACCCTTCTGGTTCTGGATTAGCATTAGACCCTTCTCCATTATCATTAGATCGATTATAAATAGATCCATTATTATTAGATCCCTTATAAATAGATCCATTATTATTATCATTAGATCCATTATTATTAGATCCCTTATAAATAGATCCATTATTATTATCATTAGATCCATTATTATTAGATCCATTATCATTAGACCCTTCTCCATTATCATTATCACTAGATCCATTATCATTAGATCCATTATTATTAGATCCATTATCATTAGATCCATTATTATTAGATCCATTATTATTATCATTAGATCCAATATCATTAGACTCTTCTCCATTATCATTAGATCCTTCTCCATTGTCATTAGATCCATTATCTTTCT